TGTTGATTGAAAATTATGAGATGCGTAGATGTCACAGATAATCAGTCGTTTCGTTTTTTTTATACCGACCTTACTTTATTTTTGTTAGTGACATCTATAATGTAATAGTTGATGAATTCAAAATATTCAATTGAACTTATTCTTTGAATTGCGATTTTTGCTTATTTTATTTCTAAATGGAAACTTAGGTAAATGCTTTAGACACATATGTATAAAAAGAACATATTTTAGTTAGCTCCTTCATGCCTACTCTAACTAGTTATTTCGGTTTTTTACTAGCGGCTTTAACTATAACCTCCGCTCTATTTATAGGTCTAAACAAGATACGACTTATTTGAAATTAATTGAATGAACAACTCAAGGAATGTTTCTGTGGGATTCCGCCCATCTTTCTAGTTCTTTACTGCAGCAATTGAGAATTTTTGGTTATTGAGATTCAGGGGCAATTCAGATTAATATTTATGGATAGATATTACCTTTCTTTTTTTTTTTTTTTTTTTTCAAACAAATTGAAATGATTGAAGTTTTTCTATTTGGAATTGTCTTAGGCCTAATTCCTATTACTTTGGCTGGATTATTTGTAACTGCATATTTACAATACAGACGTGGTGATCAGTTGGATCTTTGATTAATTAACAATTTTTTTTTGATTGACCTCCTGTGGATTAAAGAAAGGAGGAGGTCAATTTTAGATTCGATTACTGTTCATTTATTTCAGTCTAATTCAATTTGACTTAACAAGAATGGAATCACGCTCTGTAGGATTTGAACCTACGACATCGGGTTTTGGAGACCCACGTTCTACCGAACTGAACTAAGAGCGCTTTCTTATCAAAATAGATAAGACTGGAAAGAAAGGGTTTTTTTATAACTGAAAACTCTATCTACATCTTGCATGCATACATTATTTATCATATAGAGTATAATAAATAAAATGAGAGATTAGGCATGTCCAATTTGAATCAAAATTTCAATTAATTCCTCCTTACTTCTCAAAGTAAAAGTAATTAGGTAGGGATGACAGGATTTGAACCCGTGACATTTTGTACCCAAAACAAACGCGCTACCAAGCTGCGCTACATCCCTTTCAATTCAATAGGTTTTTATAGTGTAATTGTAAAACATCCTTGTCTTGTTTTCCACATTCTTATTTCTCATATAAATTCATAATTAAACTTGCACTGCTAGTTCCTCTTCTTTTTGGTCTTTTATCATATTTTTATCATATAAGGTATAATAAAAAGGATTTGTATATTTATGTATATGAAAAACCTGTTGTAAACTAAAAAAAAAAGACTTTTCTTTTCGGGAATGCTCAGTTCAATAGGAAGGGGCATGTTACTCTTTTTCTTAAAAAAAAATATCTTATCGACTCGAAGTAAAAAAGTAAAAGTACGTAGATTTTTTTTAGGGATTTCGTGTACAAATACAAGTAGTCTTTGACTCTATACATAGGATTATAGATTAGATATGTATTACTTTTATATATTAAAGAAATGAAAAAGGAGGATTTTCAATGCGCGATTTCAAAACATATCTTTCCGTGGCACCGGTACTAAGTACTTTATGGTTTGGGTCTTTAGCCGGTCTATTAATAGAAATCAATCGTTTTTTCCCAGATGCGTTGACATTCCCCTTTTTTTGATTCTAGTTATTGAGACGGGTAAGGGGTTAACGAAGATTAGAGCTAGAATCAACTATCTGTGACTAATCCCTCCCCTCTTTTTTTTTTTAAAACCTAAATAGGATTAGTTGAGTAAAGAAGAAAGTGGATTCAACCTTATCAAAACTTAGGCTCTCAGGCTCGAATGGAAACGAAAATGTGGGTCTAGGATAAGCCTATTATCCAAGATACTTAAATGAAATTACTGTGATTCGAAATTCGAGTTAGCAACTTCTATTTTTGCAACTTTTCTATTTTTCTTGAAGAAAGGAAAAGAAAAAAAATAGAAAAGTTGCTTGAATTAAATATACAAAGGAGGTTCATGGCTAAGGGTAAAGATGTTCGAGTAAAAGTGATTTTGGAATGTACTGGTTGTGTTCGAAAGAGTGTTAATAAGGGATCAAGGGGCGTTTCCAGATATATTACTCAAAAGAATCGACACAATACGCCTAGTCGGTTGGAATTGCGAAAATTCTGTCCCTATTGTTACAAACATACAATTCATGGAGAGATAAAGAAATAGATCGAGCCGAACGTCTATCTATTATCCTTTCAAGTAAGGAGACAAAACATTTTTCATCTATATCATTTACTTTTTTTTTATAAATAGAAAATGGATTTCTAATATATTTCTTATTTCTATATATTTCTTATAGTAAATATTTCATATTATTATATTATATATATACTATATATTATCGAAAAAAATTATAGAAAAAATAGAAATAAACAAATCAGATCCTATTTTGGCTGGACCTAACAAAATTAGAATTACGAAATAGGATTTTCGGTATGTATAAAGAATAAACTAAACAAAATATGGATAAATCCAAGCGACCCTTTATTAAATCCAAGCGAGCTTTTCGTAGGCGTTTGCCCCCGATCCAATCGGGGGATCGAATAGATTATAGAAACATGAGTTTAATTAGTCGATTTATTAGTGAACAAGGAAAAATTTTATCTAGGCGAGTGAATAGATTGACCTTGAAACAACAACGATTAATTACTATTGCTATAAAACAAGCTCGTATTTTATCTTTGTTACCTTTTCTTAATAATGAGAAACAATTTGAAAGAACCGAGTCGACTACTAGAACTGCTAGTTTTAGAACCAAAAATAAATAAAATAATAGACTTATTCTTTTTCGTTCTATTTATTTAATTAATAATTGAATCAAAATTGGAATCTGAACTCAAGCACGGATTGCAGTTTTGTTCTAAAAAAATTGTCGAATCTAGATTTGATTGTCACGTCGTAAGATAATATAAAAATTGGGAATTTTTTTTTTGAATGGATTTGTTGATTTTTTTTTATTTATCATATTTTATTAGACTAATTTCTACTCTATACTCCCGGAGAATAAACTCCGGGGAACTTCATTTAAATCGTTTCGAGGTATTCTTCTTTCCAATCTTCTTTTTTTAAGATCTCATTAAAAATCATATAAATACAATTCCTATTTAATATAGCTATTTGTGCAAGTATTTTACGATTAAGAAGCAACTTTCTCTTGTACAGATCGTGTATAAATTTACTATAATTATAGTATACCCCTCTTTCACGAATTACTGCGTTTATTCGAGTGATCCACAAACGGCGAAAATCTCTCTTTTGCCTGTCTCTATCCCGATGAGCCGAAACCAAAGCTCTTATTTTCTGTTGAGCAATGGTTCGAGTAAGTCTTGAATGAGCCCCGCGAAAGCTTGATACAAATAAACGAATTTTTCTTCTGCGTCTTCGAGCTATATATCCCCGTTTAACTCTAGTCATTGAATAATTGAAACTTTGATGAATAACTAATCGATTTTATTTCTTTAAGTTATTCTTTTCGCCTTCTGGTCTATTAATAACAAAACGGATTTTTCCAATGTATAAAATAAAAATTCCAATGGCTTTTGCTACTATAACCTTCCCAACCACTATTTTTGTTATTTTTCTTTTTTTCGACATTTCGTCTTGAAACGAGACAAAAAAATTTATTAATGTATCAAAAACGTAAATAAAAAAATGTGAATTCAAGTTAAATATAGATGATTAAAGAAATAGTGGATTCCTTCGTTTCTATGGTTACTTTTAAAACGGTGAGGTCCTCTCTATACACCGGAGCCCCTTTCCTTCATTTCCGGAATCTTATTGATAACTTGTACAGTTCAAACCTTTTGGCTCTACCCATGAATTATCCAGTAATAGGTCTTTCACAACGAGATCCACCTATACAGTAACGGTATTTAATTTTGAAGGTTTGCTGGATAGCTGACCCTGTTAGTCCGTTCTTGCAAGAATCAGAGCCGAATTTTTTTGCTTTTAAAATAAGATTCCCTGCTAAATGGATAACGTTCGTTACCAATGGGAAATTTTTTCTTATCTTAAACCCGATTTATACCAATAGAAACCATAAATTTCATACCCAATAGATGAATTTATTATTTTTTTTTCATTTTAGATAGTGACTGGAGTTTTATACCATTCACCAGTATTGATTATTGATACTGGAAAAATTCTTTCCTTTCATTTGCTTTTTTTTGTTCCAGCTCATAATCTGAACGAGTCACACATACACCCTAGTACATGTTCCTCGACGTTGAGGGCATCCCCGAAGAGCGGGGGATTTCGTGACATTTCTGATTGGCTGTCTTGTGTTTCTAATAAGTTGTTTAATAGTTGGCATGCTGAATCATATACATAATGGGCTGGTTTAGATCAATCCTAACCGAATTTTTTTTTTATAGTTAATGGAATATTAAACACAGAATGGTAAACCAAGTAACAAGAAAAAATTTCAAATGTTTAAAACTATTTTTATTCCTTTTATTCGACCGCTACAAGATCAACAATTCCATAAGCTTGGGCTTCTGTTGCTGACATAAAAACATCCCTTTCCATATCTTCGGATACAACCCATAAGGGTTTGCCCGTTCTTTGTACATAAACCCTTGTGAGGGTTTCACGCAATTTCAAAAGTTCTTCCGCTTCCAGGATAAATTCTCCCGTTTGGGCCTCATAAAAAGAGCTCGCGGGTTGATGAATCATTACCCTGATGATATATACCATAAAAAAGTTCTTCTATCTCGCGTAATGTGATGAATAGAAAAAATATGGAATTAAGAATAAAAAAGATAGAATTGAACAACCGTACGGGCATTTTTTTCGCATTGCATACGGCTATAGAATGGAATTTACTTTCATTTTCCGTTGAACAAAGAGAAAATCTAGAATTGATTAGATCCAGATCAGTAAATTATCCAATTACCACCCTTCTTTTCGTAGGAGCTAAAAATACTATGATGGCTCCGTTGCTTTAATATATTTATTTCATCTGTAGTTAAGCAATCCCAAAGTTTTTTTTTGATTCGAAAAATAAGAAAGAAAATTTTTTTGTACTCTTTCAAACATAAATAGAGTCTTTTTTTATGAAAAAAAAGTTTGTGACGCTGAAATGGACTCCTGATATAAAATAAAGAAATCGGGAATACTCTTCATCTCATACTCCTCTTTCGATACATAATTGAAGGTTTTGAAAATAAAATAGAGAAAAATATCTCATATCGAATTCAAAGTGCCATGCTATTATTACTTAAATATTAATATTTGATATGGTGAAGGCATAGTTTTATTTTTTCTTTCAAATAAAAAACTCATTGGCGCCAAGCGTGAGGGAATGCTAAACGTTTAGTAATTTCTCCTCCGACCAGGATAAAAGATCCCATTGAAGCAGCTAATCCCATGCATATTGTATGTACATCTGGTCGCACAAATTGCATGGTATCATAAATAGCTACTCCGGGTATTACCCATCCGCCAGGAGAATTTATAAACAAATATAAATCCTTGGTATCATCTTCGATACTGAGATATACCATAAGACCAATAAGTTGATTCGAGATCTCGCTATCGACTTCTTGGCCTAAAAAAAGTAATCTTTCTCGATAAAGTCGGTTGATTCGGGTAAAATTCTATCCCTTAGGAACCGTACATGCACCTTTTGATGCATACGGTTCAAACAAAATTGTGAAAAAAAAATCAATGTGTAGATTCTACATCCTTTTTTTTTCATAGAGATTTTTCCAACTTATGATGAATAATCAAGAATCTCCTTTTCGATTTTTCAAAAAAGATTACTTTTTCGCAATTCCCTAATTACCCATATAATATATAATATAAAAAAATTTCTATAATTAAAATAGAATAAAATTCTACTAAAAAAAAAAAAGAATTTACTAAACTTATTGAACTTACTTTTCATTGATGTATCATATCATCGAGATTCAACTCAAATCACGATGTCATTTTCTTGTTCTTGAATGGGTCTCTTGAAATTTTTAGGTTTATGCTCTACTCCGGGTAACGATCTGCCCGATTTCGATTTGTCCATATAGAACAAATGTTTCCAATACCGCTTTTTTTGTTAAAATTCCCCTTTTTTATTTACTTCATATCTTTTCTTTCGTCAATTTCCATATTCAACAGATTAATTACTTTCATTCAAATCATTAAAGTTGAGAGCGCTATTTTTAATTTCAAATCGAAAAAATTAAGAGTTAAAGTAAATAAACTATATAATACAAGCAGTAATTTTTAATATATTCCCGATTGGGATTGGGGTTTTTATAAACGGAGCCTGGATACTTCATTTTATTGGTCCAACCGAGCCAACCATAAATTATTCTAAGTGAGAATATTAACCTGAATCCCCCTCTAAAAAACGGATCGAATTGCATTTCACGCTCCAAATTTTGGATGATTTAATCAATCTTTCTTGGGCGAAATGGAGGATATCTCAATCGGGAGAGATAATGGGGAAATCCCATATGACCCAATATATCTGACAAGTCGCACTATACGTCAACCCAAGATGCATCTTCCTCTCCAGGACTTCGAAAGGGAACTTTTGGAACACCAATAGGCATTAAATGAAAGAAAAAATAATTAAGTACTCTATTTCACTTTGATGTGGAAACGTAATAATTAAGGTTATTGTTTTTAGAATATCACCCATTATTCTATTTTCTGCATAGATTAGAAAGGTTTAGTTTAAGAAAAAATTCTTACCAATATAGCCTTCCAATAATGAACAAGTATGAAAGCATTTACTGATAGAAGATGGTATCAACTCCCCATTGCGTATTGCTACTTATCGGGTATACAATAGATTTGTTTCTCTTTGTTCCTACAAACATAATTGTTCTATTATTACCAACAGAATAGAAGAAACATTAACCCTTGTTGCTAGATAATCGATTGAACAAAAGGGATCCATTGCATAGTTATAGTCTTTTCCAATGCAATAAAGTTACATAGTGTCATTTTTCTTTGATATAAGGGGTATTTCCATGGGTTTGCCTTGGTATCGTGTTCATACCGTAGTATTGAATGATCCTGGTCGGTTGATTTCTGTCCATATCATGCATACAGCTCTGGTTGCTGGTTGGGCTGGTTCGATGGCTCTATATGAATTAGCAGTTTTTGATCCCTCTGACCCCGTTCTTGATCCAATGTGGAGACAGGGTATGTTCGTTATACCTTTCATGACCCGTTTAGGAATAACCAATTCATGGGGCGGTTGGAGTATTACAGGGGGGACGATAACGGATCCCGGCATTTGGAGTTACGAAGGTGTGGCTGGCGCGCATATTGTGTTTTCTGGCTTGTGCTTTTTGGCAGCTATTTGGCATTGGGTGTATTGGGATCTAGAAATATTTTGTGATGAACGTACAGGAAAACCTTCTTTGGATTTGCCTAAGATTTTTGGAATTCATTTATTTCTTTCGGGGGTGGCTTGTTTTGGTTTTGGTGCATTTCATGTAACAGGCTTGTACGGTCCCGGAATCTGGGTGTCCGACCCTTATGGACTAACTGGAAAAGTACAACCTGTAAGTCCAGCATGGGGTGTGGAAGGTTTTGACCCTTTTGTTCCAGGAGGAATAGCTTCTCATCATATTGCTGCAGGGACATTAGGCATATTAGCCGGTCTATTCCATCTTAGTGTCCGGCCGCCTCAACGTCTATACAAAGGGTTACGTATGGGCAATATTGAAACCGTTCTTTCTAGTAGTATCGCTGCGGTCTTTTTTGCAGCTTTTGTTGTTGCTGGAACTATGTGGTACGGTTCAGCAACTACTCCAATAGAATTATTCGGCCCCACCCGTTATCAATGGGATCAAGGATACTTTCAGCAAGAAATATACCGACGGGTAAGTGCTGGACTAGCCGAAAATCAAAGTTTATCAGAAGCTTGGTCGAAAATTCCTGAGAAATTAGCTTTTTATGATTACATTGGTAATAATCCGGCGAAAGGAGGATTATTTAGAGCGGGCTCAATGGATAACGGCGATGGAATAGCTGTTGGATGGTTAGGACACCCTGTTTTTAGAGATAAAGAAGGACGTGAACTTTTTGTACGCCGTATGCCTACTTTTTTTGAAACCTTTCCGGTCGTTTTGATTGACGGGGACGGAATTGTTCGAGCTGATGTTCCTTTTAGAAGAGCGGAATCTAAGTATAGCGTTGAACAAGTAGGTGTAACTGTTGAGTTTTATGGTGGCGAACTCAACGGAGTCAGTTATAGTGATCCTGCTACTGTGAAAAAATATGCTAGACGTGCTCAATTAGGCGAAATTTTCGAATTAGACCGTGCTACTTTGAAATCAGATGGTGTTTTTCGTAGTAGTCCGAGGGGTTGGTTTACCTTTGGACATGCTTCCTTTGCCCTACTATTCTTCTTCGGACACATCTGGCATGGGTCGCGAACTTTGTTCCGAGATGTTTTTGCCGGTATTGACCCCGATTTGGATGTTCAAGTAGAATTTGGCGCATTCCAAAAAATTGGAGATCCAACTACAAAAAGACAAGGAGTTTAATACAACATTGCTTTGTTATTTTTTGTGATTTGGCATAGGATACTGGAGCAATCTTAATTTGAATCACCGCCCCTTTTTTACTCTTTCCCTTTTATCATTATCGGGAAAAAAATTTCAAGTAAACAGGTATGGAAGCTATAATTGTAAACCACAATCAAATATATGGAAGCATTGGTTTATACATTTCTATTAGTCTCTACTCTAGGGATAATTTTTTTCGCTATCTTTTTTCGGGAACCTCCAAAAGTTCCAACTAAAAAGTAAAAAGTTGAAATAATTTTTCATTATCTTAATTGAAGTAATGAGCCTTCCTATAATTAGGAAGGCTCATTACTTCAACTAATCTCCGTGTTCCTCGAAGGGATCTCTTAGTTGTTGAGAGGGTTGCCCAAAAGCGGTATATAAAGCATACCCAGTAAAACTTACAAGTAAACCAGATATAAAGATGGCGACTAGAGTTGCTGTTTCCATTATTATATAATTTTAAGACCACAGTGGATCTATGATAAAATCATTTATTTACAACGGAATGGTATACAAAGTCAACAGATCTCAATGAATAGAATCAGATTTATGGCTACACAAACTGTTGAGGGTAGTTCTAGATCTCGTCCAAAACCTACTACCGTAGGGGCGTTATTGAAACCGTTGAATTCGGAATATGGTAAAGTAGCTCCTGGGTGGGGAACTACTCCTTTAATGGGAGTTGCAATGGCTTTATTTGCAGTATTCCTATCTATTATTTTGGAAATTTATAATTCTTCCGTTTTATTGGATGGAATTTCAATGAATTAAATCCACAAGAAAATGAAATCAAAAAGAACCAACAAGTTTTAGCCTTTCAATACAAAGTGAATTTTTAGGGCTCCGATTTCTATTTCTAAATTCCCTTTTGGTAGTTCGATCGTGAAATTTCTTTCTTTCTGTATTTCCGGAATATGAGTGTGTGACTTGGTATAATTGATCCTATTGATAATACAGAAAATGAGTCTGTCATCTTACCCTGATGGAGATGGTTCTACCTCGTCGGATATTTCTTTTGGTATCTGAAACACGGAATAGCTAAAATAGATTAAGAAATATTTGAACTATGATTCATATTTAATATTTAGACCTCGAGATCGGATTCAAAAAAATTTGCTTTTCAAAGAAAGAATTATAAGTTATAAATCGAAAGATTTTTATTATTTCAAACTCCTTTGTATGACTATTTTGTGTAATCAACAGACAAATTTTTTTGTATTATTAGTCATAATACCTATCCTATATGATTGAATCAGTGATGATACAACGGTTCTTACTCAAGGAATCTTTGTGCTTAACTTTAGGATTTTATTGAATTATCGTGGTTCTAGTATGAATCTGGGGGTTCAAGCGATTCATAGGGTCTTAACAAGAGAAATTCCTATCAATGATAAAAAAAGCAAAAAGGGGTATTAGGCACAAAAAAAAGAAATCAAAGAAAAATAGGAAAAGAGA